CTGTTCCCCGATAGTATCTATCGATACTTTCAAAGTTAGAAGTAAAGTAAGGAATCACTCAATTTCTTTTTCCTGGATCACAGAATCACAACCCATATATATATAGATTTGTATCTAGATTTGTGTCGATCAGATATTATTTTAATCCTTTCTATACTAGTACAACTTGACTCTATTTATATTTATTTTCGTATCTCATCAATTGAAATTGTTTTCTAAATTCATTGAAGACGTTCTATTTGCTCACCAACTTTCCATTTTTTTTTGTTTTACCACCACTTAATTATACGTAAAAAATCCAAAAAGAGTTCTGATAAACCTGGAAAAAATCTAAACTGCGAATAGAAATATAGGAATCTTCAATGAATGGAACCAAGAACCATTATTATATTATTATTATTTCGACACCCGAAAGGGAATTTACCACATCCCTTTCGGGTGTCGTGTCGAAGACTAGTACGACGAATAATCCCTTTTAGAATCTCCCCTCATTTATCCTTCCTTCTTCCTTTCTTTCTATTCTCCGCTTACTTATCTTATGTTTAGTATCTAGTTCTAGTAGAATTTGATTCTATTCTATTCGAATAAAAAACTATTGACACATTCTATGATATTTCAATCTGATAATAGTGACATAGTCGCACCCCTCCTATTTGTATTGAAAAAACAAAAAAAAACAAGGGGAAAGTAAAATAGCCTTCTTCACAATATATACTATGATTTAGGAGTGCAATACAAGAAATTCCCGACATCCGGTAGAAAAAGAAAAGAATATAAATAAGCAAAAGGCTTTTCATAAGTTTTTTCTCATACATATACATAACATAATTGCCAATAAGAATTTTGTTCTTTGTACAACCTTGATAATTGATAAATCCGCAGATCTAGAAATTCATTTCGGCCAATTGAACCTTCTCAAACTGTTTCTTTTTAAGAACCAAAAAGATTTGTGCCAAAACAACAGATGCCAAAAAGAACAAAAGGCCTTGGACACGTAATGGATCTTGAAGTACTATTTCGGCATCTGCCTGACCAAATCCACCCACATTAGGATTACTTGTTAATGGTTGATCAAGTTTGATAGATTGGCCTTCTGCAATACGAAGTTCGGGCCCTGGAGGGATAATCTCAACCACCTCACGTCCATTTGATGGATCTGTTATGGTTATTTCGTACCCCCCTTTCTCTTTTCCTATGATTTTGCTTACTATACCCGCAGCTGTAGCATTATAAACCGTATTGTTACTTTTGTTCCCGTCGGGATAAATCTGACCCCTTCCCCTGTTCCCACCTACGTATATTGGATATTTTAAGAAGTGAACATCTTTATTAGTCGCGGGGTTCGGGGAAAGAATAGGAAAAGTTATTTCACTATATTTCTGACCCGGAAGTGGCCCTATCACAAGAATATTTTTTTTAGTGGGTCGGTAGGTCTGAAAAGACAGCTTGCCTATCTTTTCTTTCATTTCGGGCGAAATACGATCCAGGGGGGCTAATTCAAATCCCTCTGGTAAAATAAGAACGGCCCCCACGTTCAAAGTCCCCCTTTTACCATTAGCAAGAACTTGTTTCAGTTGCATATCATAAGGAATTCTAACAACTGCTTCAAATACAGTATCTGGAAGTACCGCCTGTGGAACCTCAATATCCACGGGCTTATTAGCTAAATGGCAATTGGCGCATACAATACGACCAGTTGCTTCTCGTGGATTTTCAAAACCCTGCTGCGCAAAAATGGGATATGCATTTGAAATGGATGCCCAAGTTATTATATATATCATGAGCGATAGGGAAATGAATCGAGTAATCTCTTCCTTTAGAGAAGAAAAGGTATTTCTAATTTGCATGGTCCAATCGTTGATCCCGAAAATTTCTACAATAAAATTAGGTAGGTCGCTAATATAGTTCCCTATCCGCGATTCTGCTATTTACTGAAATAATTTTACTTTTTACTGGAATCTAGATTCCAGTAAAAAGTATGACTTTGACTGCTTTGCTTATGTACAAACTAAGAAACATTATAATTGGATCAGTGAATCGTTTTTCAGTCATTCATTGAATGATAAATGACTACAAGTGACGGAGATACGCGATTTAAATAACGGAAAATCCAATATTTCAAAATTGTATCTAGAATGACTGGAAAAGTGGAAACAAGACCAGATATAATTTGCTCATTATGAGCAAATCCAAAATCGTTGTATACATAGCCAATCATGAGTTCCCAACCGTGGGGCGAATGGAATCCGATACATAAATCAGTTACTAAAAGAATCGAAAGGGCTTTTATTGTGTCGCTTAAATTAGATAGGAATTCTTGAACCCAAGTGTTAAGAATAACAAGTTCTTCATTACCCAGAATAGAATAACCACTTAGAATAACGAAACAGATTGTATTTGTCGAGAAGTGCAAAATCGTATGGATATGATCCTCATCGTGCATCTTGATCAATTGGATTGTTTCTTTCTGGAGCCCTATACGAAGCTTTTCTAGATGTCTTTCCGGAAATTCCTTTATCATTTCGTCCAAGAGGAATAATTCCTCTAATTCTATGAATTTTTCTAGAATACTCTTTTCTTGAATATCATTAATAAAAGTTCCGGATTGCCTAGTATTCCACCAATTAGTAATCCAAAATTCCAGACTTTTATTAAATGAGAGAGAAACCCACCAGGGCAAAAATGCTAAAAAGACTATAGATGAAAGATATCGAAGGGGAATGGATGCGTTCTTTTTTGTCATTTTCTCATCTGTGAATTGTTAATGAACCCACCTCATTCGTTGATTCTATACAATCTAATATTTCTATCAAGCATGAGTTCTATTACAAAGTATCGCGCCTATGAATCTAGTATGAATCTAGTCTTTCTGTTTTAGTTGTGAGTTGTGATTCGGCAGTTAGTCCTTGAATCTAATGTAGAAAAATACCAAAATATAAGAAGAATTCACTTCGAATTCGAATGAAGAAATAATAAAAAAAAATGATGAATGCCCGAAAGATTCAAATATTAAAATACTTAATATTATTGGGATTTCGAAATGAAAGAACTTCCTTTCTATTTTCTATTAAAAAATAAAATATCAAATTCAAATATTAATATTTCAAAAAAAAGTAGCGGGCTCCCTAGCCCCAGAGCATAGTCCAGGAACATTTGAGAGAATTTTCTGAAGAATATTGTGATGATCAAAAAAGAGTGAAAAAAAAAAGATCAATTTTTTATTCCGAACCGTTTTGATATATCAGATGAATCTAATCTATTATTTCGATTTCTTACTTCTTTTAGTACAATTGAGTTGAGTGGGGATTTTCATACGCAAAAAAAAAACAATTTTTTCGTAGACAAAAGAAGTTTTGTTTTCTATTATGGCAGGTCTATACACGTTTGCTTTGGTCCAACTGGGCGTTCTGAAGAAACTTCAATCAAGTAAGTTATACTATAGAAAAAGAAGATTCTTGGGTTTTTCCTCCTGTTGCGAAAGCATTTATTCTTCAGTTCATTTTTCAAAATCCTTCAATTGGTACACGTAAAAAATAGGCCAATTCTGCAGCCCTTTGCTCAATTTCTCGTGGAGTCAAATTCTCATCAGTATGATTCAAAGGAATGGCCCCCAAGCCTCTGCTTTCTATATAAAGAACACGACGAGCATAAATACCCTCTTTAACTTCTATTCTGATGGACTGAATATCTTTCATAAGGAATCGTAGAAAGATGCGGCGATTTTTTCCAGGAAATCCCCAACGAAAAATACACACTATTCCTTCTTTTCTATCAAATCGATCATAACCGCTACCTACATTCCATGTAATTGTGCACCACAAATAGGAACTAATAAAGAGACCCGCGATCCCATAGAAAGACATCACGATCCCCTGTGGGAAAAAATTGATTTGCTGAGACGGAAATAAAGATATAAAATTACTATCAAGATAACTAGAAATTCCAACCAATAAGAATCCTAATGAACCTAAAAAAAGGATAAAGGCCCAGCAGAAATTACTTGTTTTGCGGGATCCTGCTATGAATTCTATCCATATATATTCTGATCGCCAACCCATAATACTCGATCCAGTTATATTTTATTGGAATTGAGGGAATAACCAAAATCAATTTGAATTGACTTTTTTTTTGTTTCCGAAGTAACTCTCATCAACGAGTACTATTCTGATGTGAATTGTTAGTAGGATTTCATCGAATTGGTTAGATGGTTAGATATAATAAAATATGAGCACCCCCTTCATATGATTCCCTATAGATAGGTACATATCTATAGATACATTGACTTTCATTGCAGACATGAGCTCGGATCACGACTTATTGTTGAAAATAGATCGAATTCATTTACCTATATATCATATTTATGCATGCATAAGAGCTCTTGTGTTTATGTTCGGAGAAAGCCACCTCTTAGTCTTATACACTATTCTACTAAATGGATATCTGTGTTCACTATATTTTGAAAAAAAAAACTAGATGAGATTTGACCCCCTCGGATTTAAAAAATCTTATTTTTTTGAACATGAAGAAATAAAGAAGCCATTGCAATTGCCGGAAATACTAGGCCTACTAAAGGCACAAAAATGGAGGGAAAGTTGTTGAGAATTGTCATAGAAAGGGTACCCCGATTTAATATTTGTACCTGTTATTGGTATAAAGATATCCTATAATAATTCGAATTCATATTCGAATTCGTATATAATTGGATATTAAGTATACTAAATGAGTATATATATTAAGCGCAAGAAACCTAGAACTAAATAAACGGACTTATTCATCCTAATTGTTCTTGTTCGCCACAAAAAAAAAATTAACTTAAGAATTCTACTTGAGTTACTTTTGATTCAAAGGAAAAAAGGCGTGGAGCTGAAATAACTCACTCAGAACCCCCTTTAAAGTATTACGCGGTACGATTGGGTCGAATAAGCCCTTATGGAATAAATATTCAGCCGCTTGTGAACCTTCAGGTACTGTCTTCTTCAATGTTTGTTCAATTACTCTTT